AGGGCAAAGGGCGATAATAGGTAAAAAGCACTTCGTTTCTCGCCGGTTCGAAGGACATATAGTAAACATTCTGTTCGACTATAAACAATGGAATCGTCCATTACGATATATCAAAAATGATAACTTTGAAAAACCAGTAATAGATGAAATGTCACAATATTTTTTTCGCACACGTCTAGGTTATGGAGAACAAATAATATCTTTGACATATCCACCCAGTTTGTCAACTTTTTGGAAAATGATGCAAAGAAAGCTCAAGTATTGGCCTAGGGAAAGAAAACGAGAAAGACCATGGGATTTCTATTTTGATTGGCTTTCTATCAACCAACAAAAAAAGAGAGGGATGCGCCGTGAATTAGTAGATCGAATAAGAGCTCTAAGCAAGGGAGCCCTTGTTTTGGATGTGCTCGAAAAAAGGACCAGATTGTGCGAGTGCGATGATGAGAATAATCAAAACTACTACTTGCCTAAAGCACTTGATCCTTTCTTGAGCGGACCATATCGTCGAAAACGCCCAAAAGAGGGAATTTCCACACGCACAAAAGAGAATTGGATAAGTTCTATTATTTGCAGTATCCTTATTGTTGATTTCCCAGGACTTTTTGATCCAAAAAATAAAGAACTAGCTTATAGAGTTATAGTCAGGAATACGATCATATCTGAAGTTGTTGATCAACGGCGTCAAGCAATTCTAGCGAAGTCTAGGAAGATTGGGAAAAAAACAATCAGTACAAAAGTTCCTCGATGGTCAAACGAGTTGGGTCTCGATTTTCAAGAGGAGGAGATAGTGTTTGCGGACGACCCGACAGAGTACTATCCGGTTCTTTTAAGAACATATGACCGCGTGGTAGTTTATACCGATGACGATCCGGAACCCGATACTAATCTTAGGACCGATATTAATCCTGACCCAGAAGACCAACTCGCCAACGAGATGGCGATACCACAGTACACAAAAGAAACGGATGTTTATAGGGACCTAATCATGGGATCCGCGCTCGCTCAAAGACGTAAAGCAGCTATTTTTAGTCCGTATCAAAGAAGCGTCCGGTCTCCCCTTTTTTTGGACAGAACAGAAAGAACGCTTTTTCCTTCTTCCAATACCATCTCCAATATCATCTCCAATATCAAAAGAGCGAAAAACGTTTTTAGTTTTTGGGTGGGGAAAGGTCCCAAATTCGAAGTCTCAACTTCGGATTCTAAGATAAAAAAAGATAAAGAACCGACAGAAACGCGATATCTTTCGAGAAAAGAGGAGGAAATTGAAGCGAGAGAAGAGGAGGAAATTCCAAAATTAAGTGAAATTGAAGCATCAGAAGAAGCCATAGAACGTGTACAAGAGCTGTATGCAGAAATTATACAAACAGGAGCTTGGGAGGTTGTCCTGGCGCTGCAAGGATCAAGAGGTCTCGCCTTACTAGCCCAATCGTTTTTTAGAAAAAACATCCTATTGCCTTCAATGGTAATAGCGAAAAACCTCGTCCGTATGTTATTCCTTCTAACTCCCGAATGGTCCGCGGATTGGAGGGATTGGGAGAGAGAAATGCATATCAAATGCACTTATGCGGGCGCTGAAATATCAGACACAGAATTTCCGAACGACTGGTTAATGAAAGGTATTCAGATAAAGGTCCTATTCCCTTTCTATCCGAAACTTTGGCGCAGATCTGAGCTACGATCCCGTCATAGAGATCCAATGAAAGAGAAAAAAAGAAATGCAGATTGGGAAAATAAAAGAAAAAAAAGGAAACTGAAATACGACCGTTCTTTTTATTTAACAGCGTTGGGAGGGGCAGTGACAAGACCTTTGGGTCGTTCTGTAAAAATACCTTGTTTTTTTACACCCATTTGGAAAGAACTCAAAAGAAGAATCAGAAAAGATAAAAAGAAACCTTTTTCGGTTCTAATAAGAAGTCCAATAAGAGCTTTAATAAAAGGGTTTCCATTTCTACGGACAATACTAGGGATTTTAAAAGATAAAACGAGTCAATTTATTAGAAAAAATAAAATAAAAGAATTTGAAAAAAAAAATCCACCAAATAGAGAAAAAAAAAAGAGAGTATCTCATTCACAAATTCAAATGAGGAAGATGTACATTAAGAGAAGGAGAATCGGGGGCGAAATAAAAAAATTGCAAGAAGAACTACTAGACCTCCTTCCAACTCCAGATGGAAATATTAGTGAGACGGGTCTTGATGCTGAAAAATTGGAAATATGGCTATCTATTTGGGAGATATTAAGCGGAATAGGTGCCCGATTAAAACATAAATTGCGCCTTATCATAAAATATTTATTCATTGAAAGAATATACATGGATATTTTTCTATGTACCATTAATATTTCCAGAATTCATGCACAACTTTTATTTGAATCAAAAATAATCAAATACATTGAGAATATTAAAAAAAGAATTGAAGAAAAAAAAAAAAGAAAAGCCACAATTGACTTTTTTTCGGATTTCAAAAAATCGCATTCTAATATTAGTAATGAGAAATCACAGACTTCTCGGTATTTATCTTCCTTGTCCCAAGTGCATGTATTTTACAATTTATCGCAAACACAAGCGATTAATATTAATAAGTATCGCTCGATGTCTGTACTTCAAGATCGCGGAGCACATCTTTTTCTTAGGGATAGAATAAAAGACCATTTGCGGACACTAGAAATGTTGGATGTCAAATCAAGTCCTATCTCTTTTAAGGCTTTTTTGAAGGCTTTTAAGGATAGAATAAAAGACTTTTTGCGGACACTAGGAATATTGGGTGCCAAATCAAGTCCTAAAAGACTTACGAATTTTGATAAATGGAAAAACTGGTTAATAAAGGGTCATTATCAATACAATTTCTCTCAGACTAGATGGTCTAGGTTAGTATCGCAAAAAGGGCGAAATGAGGTCAGTAAACGTCGTACGAGTCAAAATAAAAAATCAAAAAAAGATTCATACAAAAAAGGCCGACCCATTCATCGCGAGAAACAAAAAAATTATGCAATGAATTCGCCAACAAAATTACAAAAAAACTACAGATATGATCTTTTATCACAGAAATATATTCATTGTGGGGACGAGAAAGAGCCATACTTATCTATTTCTGTTAAGAATTATACATCTCTTAGAGATAATCTATCTTTTAGTGATTATCGATGTTTTCATCATTTTCTAGAAAAAAAAACGAGGGATTTTATAAGAGAAAATATTAGTGGTTTTCTAAATGAAAAACTAAAAGAAAAAATTAATGATCCTCATCTTATAGGAGAAAATGTAGGAGAAAATGTAGGAGAAAATGTAAGTATTGTAGAAAAATATATAAATGATTTTATAGAAAAAAAAATGAATGATTTTATAGACGAAAATCTTAGTAGTTTTCTACAAGAAAAAATTAGTGATCTTCTAAAAGAAAATATTAGTGATCGTGATCTTCTAGAAAAAAAAATTAGAGATTTCATAGAAATAGAAGAAGAAGAAATAGAAGAAGGGTCTATTATGAATGGGGATGGGGATACTTGGGGTAGAAAATATTTTGAGTGGGAAATTATTCATAATTTTACTAGTATTAAGACCCAGACCGAAGAAGCGGGTCAAAAAGCGACAATGCTTCCCTTAGCGGAAACCCCATCGGAACCCCCATTGGAAAAATTGTTGGAAAAAGCGAAAAAGAAAATAAAAACGAAAACGAAAATGGATTTTCAGGTCTATTGGTTCTTACCAGAATTAGCGCAACCTTATGTTGAAACTAGGTATAATGATGCATATGAGCCGTGGATCATACCAAAAAAATCAATTGTTTTCGATTATGAAGTCCTTAACGAAGAACAACAAGAGTCTATTCATAAAGAACAACAAGAGTCTATTCATAAAGAACAACAAGAGTCTATTCGTAAAAGTAAAAAAGAAAGGCAAAAAGAAATGCAAAAACAAAAAGAAAGGGAAAAAAAAAGGGAAAAAGAAAGGAAAAAAAAATACATAAGAGAATTCGTTAAAAAATACAGTAGAAAACTAAAACAATACAGATTCAGGAGTAAAATTCTTCGAGCACGAATAAAATCATTCCTGAAAAAACATTTGCTTTATCAAATATACTTGACTCCACAAATAGATATATGGGGTATCAGGGAAGTTTGTTTCATGCTTAGGATGAATGTGGATTCAGCAGACGAATTTGCTGTATACGCTCTACGCCTAAATGACGCTTTTTGGGTTCTAGCGAGGAGGGTGGAGTATTCGACGAGTCGTTTTCAAGTTGCTCGAGAATGCCTAAAAGCAGGAATAATCTTTGTCGATCCGATTCGTTTGTTTAGAAAATTGGATGGACCATCCATTATGTATCAAACAATAAGTATTTCCTTGGTCCATAAGAATCAGCACCAAACTAATCAAAGATGCCGAGAAAAGAAATATGAGTTGCTTGTTCCTGACAATATTCCATCTACTAGACGTCGGAGAGAATTTAGAATTCGAGTTTGTCTTGATTCTGTAATTTGGATACCTGGGGAAAGCGATCCAGTATTGGTCGACGAGTCCAACACAAGGAACTGTGTGTATTTTTTGGATGAGGACAAGCATATTGATACGGATAGAAAAAATTTGATCCGATTCAAATTGTTTCTTTGGCCCAATTATCGATTAGAAGATTTAGCTTGTATGAATCGCTACTGGTTTGATATCGATAATGGAAGTCGTTTCAGTATGTCAAGGATACATATGTATCCACGATTCAGAATTAGTTGATGGTACGTTTGCTATATATCTATATTACGTGTCATATCCAGCAGATAAAGGCATACATATGTACACAGGTTATGTTACATTCTGATACACGATACTGATTCAATGATGTATCATAGCAATTGGATCTAGGAATGAATCGGAAGAATTTTCTTAAGTCCAAATCATTACCTTTTGTGAGCTTGTGAGCATAGAAATATACCATTTCTTTCTATCGAATCCAATTCAAAATTGTATTTCTACATTGGATTCGATAGACAAAAGTAGTCTATGACTAAATCCAGATTATTTTATTGTGCGTACCAGACCTAAACGAGCGGCATTATTATTATTTCTGATCAGTAATATCAGAAAAGAAAGAAAAAAGAGAAAGAAATTTTTATGATAAAAAACTCATTAATCTCGGTTATTCCGCAAGAAGAAAAAAACAAAGGATCTGTTGAATTTCAAATATTCAGTTTCACCAATAAGATACGGAGACTTACTTCCCATTTGGAATTGCACAGAAGAGACTATTCATCTCAGAGAGGTCTGCGGAAAATTCTTGGAAAACGTCAACGACTACTGGCTTATTTGTCAAAGAAAAATAGAGTACGTTATAAAGAATTAATTGGTCAGTTGGATATTCGGGAACCAAAAATTCGTTAATTAGAAGATTCGTTTGAATTATTTGGTTTATTGGATCTTGAATTTTGATGAACCTCGTTTCCAGCAATTCATGAAATAATGAATCAGGGGAAGAAAACATATGACTGTACCGGAAACAAGAAAAGACTTCATGATAGTCAATATGGGTCCGCACCACCCATCAATGCATGGTGTTCTTCGACTCATCGTTACTCTAGATGGTGAAGATGTTATTGACTGTGAACCCGTATTGGGTTATTTACATAGGGGGATGGAAAAAATTGCGGAAAACCGAACAATTATACAGTATCTACCTTATGTAACACGTTGGGATTATTTAGCTACTATGTTCACAGAGGCAATAACGGTAAATGCACCAGAACAATTGGGAAATATTCAAGTACCTAAAAGAGCCAGCTATATCAGAGTCATTATGCTGGAGTTGAGTCGTATAGCTTCTCATTTATTATGGCTTGGGCCTTTTATGGCAGATATCGGTGCACAGACCCCTTTCTTCTATATTTTCAGAGAGAGGGAATTGCTATATGATCTATTCGAAGCTGCCACAGGTATGCGAATGATGCATAATTATTTCCGTATCGGGGGAGTAGCTGCTGATCTACCTCATGGCTGGATAGATAAATGTTTGGATTTCTGCGATTATTCTTTAACAGGGGTTGTTGAATATCAAAAACTTATTACACGGAATCCCATTTTTTTGGAACGAGTTGAAGGGGTGGGCATTATTGGTGGAGAAGAAGCCATAAATTGGGGTTTATCAGGACCAATGCTACGAGCTTCCGGAATCCAATGGGATCTTCGTAAGGTTGATCGTTATGAGTGTTACGATGAATTCGATTGGGGAGTCCAATGGCAAAAAGAAGGAGACTCATTAGCTCGTTATTTAGTACGAATCAGTGAAATGGCGGAATCCATAAAAATTATTCAACAGGCTCTGGAAGGAATTCCGGGCGGGCCCTATGAGAATTTAGAAGTACGGCGCTTTGATAAAGCAAGGGATTTCGAATGGAATGATTTTCAATATCGATTCATTAGTAAAAAGCCTTCTCCCACTTTTGAATTGTCGAAACAAGAACTTTATGTGAGAGTCGAGGCCCCAAAAGGAGAATTGGGAATTTTTCTGATCGGAGATAATAGTGGGTTTCCCTGGAGATGGAAAATTCGTCCACCCGGTTTCATCAATTTGCAAATTCTTCCTCAGCTAGTTAAAAGAATGAAATTGGCTGATATCATGACGATACTAGGTAGTATAGATATCATTATGGGAGAAGTTGATCGTTGAAATGATAATTGATACGACAGAAATACAAGCTATCAATTCTTTTTCCAGATCGGAATCCTTAAAAGAGGTGTATGGCCTCGTATGGTTGCTTGTCCCTATTTTTACTCCTATAGTGGGAATCACAATAGGTGTACTCGTGATTGTGTGGTTAGAAAGAGAAATATCCGCAGGGATACAACAACGTATTGGTCCTGAATATGCTGGTCCTTTGGGAATTCTTCAAGCTCCGGCGGATGGGATCAAACTACTTTTCAAAGAAGATCTTCTACCATCTAGAGGAGATGTTCGGTTATTCAGTATCGGACCATCTATAGCAGTCATATCCATTCTACTAAGTTATTCAGCAATTCCCTTTGGCTATCGTTTTGTTCTAGCCGATCTCAGTATAGGTGTTTTTTTATGGATCGCTATTTCAAGTATTGCTCCTATTGGACTTCTTATGTCAGGATATGGATCGAACAATAAATATTCCTTTTCGGGTGGTCTACGAGCCGCTGCTCAATCCATTAGTTATGAAATACCGTTAACTCCATGTGTGTTATCAATATCTCTACGTGTGATTCGTTCGAACATGAACCTTTACCTCTTTCCTTTCTTTCTAGGAAAGGGGTTGAATGTATTGAATAGATATCTTTCTTTTTTTTTTTATTCATCATTCGGGTTAATGAATTAAACCAGATAGTTATATGAGTGAAACAAAACAGCTTATAAATTTGCAGTCAAAAGATTGATTCTCATTCCCTATGTACGAGAGTAAGGTGAAAGCAAACATAAGCAGTGGAAACTGTTTATCCCAAGATTGGTTGATTAGTCACCACGACTTGAAGCGGATGCAAAAGATCAACTGTATAGAGTTTCTACAATTGTATTGTATGTATTACCATACTGGGGATCAATCAAAAATGAGTGGACGATTAGGAACACCAAGGTACACAAAGGATTAATAATGGAGATAATGTAAGGTATCCAAAAGGATATTTTGCCATAAAAGGAACCATAATGAGGACTTTAAGTTGGTAGAAACAATCAAGCAGTACTTCCTCACGATTCTGATCCAGAGTATGCTCTTATCCACCGATTAAAGAAATGACTATCGGGAACGAAATAATCCTTTCCTTTTTAGAATCCCCTCTTTTTCTTTGAGAAAGAAGAACAGGAACGGAAGAAATAAAATACAATAGGAAACCCCGAATACTATACTAAGATGTCTTTGTTTATCTCCTCCAACCCATCCATATTCATACAGATGGAATTCCTATCATGATACACTGAACTAGTGTATGTAGTGTCTAATTCTTTTTCGTAATCGAAAGATATGGGTCGTCTGTTGATACAACGAGTACGAGTATTTTATTGAAAGATTAAGCTATTACTAAACAAAATTCAATTAGAATTTGAAAATAAAGGATGAGATCAATTCAGAAGCGCTTTTTATTTGTTATTAGAGCAGACAGAATTTCTTTGGTCGAATTCAGAACTCTCCGATGCATCTTTACTCTACCCACCCTACAAACATGCCAAAGTCATAAGGAACCAAAACAGTCTTTTGATTTATTTGTGGCCGTTGAGGAGCCGTATGAAGCTGAGGTTTCATGTACGGTTCTGGAATAGCGATGGGAACGGTGATGTTATCATCGACTATGATTATCTAACAGTTCAAGTACAGTTGATATAGTTGAGGCACAGTCAAAATATGGGTTTTGGGGATGGAATCTGTGGCGTCAACCTATAGGGTTTTTAGTTTTTCTAATTTCTTCCCTAGCGGAATGTGAGAGATTACCCTTTGATTTACCAGAAGCAGAAGAGGAATTAGTAGCGGGTTATCAAACTGAATATTCAGGTATCAAATCTGGTTTATTTTATGTTGCTTCTTACCTAAATCTACTAGTTTCTTCATTATTTGTAACAGTTCTTTACTTGGGCGGGTGGGATCCATATATTCCGTACATATTCATTCCTGAACTTTTCGGAATAAATAAAACGGGTGGAGTCTTTGGAACAACAATTGGTATCCTTATTACATTAGCTAAAGCTTATTTGTTCCTGTTCATTTCTATCACAACAAGATGGACTTTACCTAGGATGAGAATGGACCAACTATTAAATCTTGGATGGAAATTTCTTTTACCCGTTTCTCTAGGTAATCTATTATTGACAACTTCTTCCCAACTCCTTTCACTGTAACAGAATACATATTCGAAATTCATAACCTCTCTCAAGCAAGAGAAAGAAACCTCAATTTATTCATAGATATCCGCTATATGTTCCCTATAGTGACTAGATTCATGAATTACGGTCAACAAACAATACGAGCTGCGAGGTACATTGGTCAAAGTTTCATGATTACCTTATCTCACGCGAATCGTTTACCTGTAACTATTCAATATCCTTATGAAAAATCGATCGTATCAGAACGTTTCCGCGGTCGAATCCACTTTGAATTTGATAAATGCATTGCTTGTGAAGTATGCGTTCGTGTATGTCCCGTGGATCTACCCGTTGTTGATTGGAGATTGGAAACAGATATTAGAAAGAAACGACTGCTTCATTATAGTATTGATTTTGGAATCTGTATATTTTGTGGTAACTGCGTCGAGTATTGTCCAACAAACTGTTTATCTATGACTGAAGAATATGAACTTTCTACTTATGATCGTCACGAATTGAATTATAATCAAATTGCTTTGGGTCGGTTACCAGTGTCAGTAATTGGAGATTACACAATTCGACCCATTATGAATTCGACTCAAATAAAAATAGCCATGGATAACCCCCTTGATTCAAGAACGATTACTAAGATTCAGTTTTGATCTAAAGGAGCGTAGTTTCTTTCTTTTTGGTTGGTTAGTAACTACAAAACATAACCGTTGATTGTTGAGAATCACGGCTTGATTTGGATTTAGAATAGATTCATATATCCGTAATGATTTCGAAATATACAATTCCAACTGCTCTTTCGGATACAGAAGAAGGATTGGCCCAATAACTGTATCTACATCAATCCACACCACGTTGGGATTCAATTCAATTAGGAACGTATCCTTTACAAAAAAAAGAAAGATAGGGTAACCTCCTTTTTCCTGGCCCGGTCAGTAGTCAGTAAGGTCATGAAATATTTCAACTTATTTATCTCTTATTTTTATTTTACACATAATGGATTTACCTGGACCAATACATGATATTCTTTTAGTGTTTCTGGGATCGGGTCTTATATTAGGAGGCCTAGGAGTGGTATTACTTACCAATCCAATTTATTCTGCCTTTTCATTGGGATTGGTTCTTGTTTGTATATCTTTATTCCATATTCCATCTAACTCCTATTTTGTAGCTGCTGCACAGCTCCTTATTTACGTAGGAGCCATAAATGTCTTAATCGTATTTGCTGTGATGTTCATGAATGGTTCAGAATATTACAAGGATTTATATCTTTTGACAGTTGGAGATGGAGTCACTTTACTGGTTTGTACAAGTATTCTTTTTTCACTAATTACTACTATTTCAAATACGTCATGGTACGGGATTATTTGGACTACAAGATCAAACCAGATTATAGAGCAGGACCTGACAAGTAGCGTTCAACAAATTGGAATTCATTTATCAACAGATTTTTATCTTCCCTTTGAACTCATTTCTATAATTCTTTTAGTTGCCTTGATAGGCGCAATTGCTATGGCTCGTCAGTAATAAATACTTAGAATTAGAAATCAAAAATCAAAAATAAGGCCTTATTTTGTTCTGTGTTATGATTACATAAATTTTCCTTCAGTTCTATTTTACTGTTATCTATAAAATTGAAGGGGTTTGAGTTTTAGTTCGATCTATTACTGATACCTTCCTTTGTTTCGTACTTGTTAGATTCTAGTCAATCAAATCGGTGAAATTTTACTCTTGTTCATATTGAAATCAATCTCGATTGATGAGGAGTTGGTCAATGATGACTGAGCATGTACTTATTTTGAGTGCCTATTTATTTTCTATCGGTATTTATGGATTGATCACAAGCCGAAACATGGTTAGAGCACTTATGTGTCTTGAGCTTATACTGAATGCGGTTAATATAAATCTAGTAACATTTTCGAATTTATTTGATAGTCGTCAATTAAAAGGAGACATTTTCTCGATCTTTATTATAGCTATTGCAGCCGCTGAAGCAGCTATTGGACCAGCTATTGTTTCGTCGACCTATCGTAACAGAAAATCAACTCGTATCAATCAATCGAATTTGTTGAATAAATAGTCGTTATGATATAAATAAAGACAGATAGAATATTTACCAATTCAAATTAGTGTGTTATGGATAACTCGTATGACCATGTTTGCTGAAACGTAAGATATCAAGATATCTTGGCTTGGCTCTCTTTCATGAACAGATCCAGAAGTAGATTGCTTATCAAAAAAATTCTGGTAAACCACTGATTCGTCTGGTGTTTGTAATATATGATTCAGTATACTACTGATTTGACCAGATCGAAAATTGATAACGTTCAAAAAATGGATAAATCCAATGTCACATTCAGTAAAGATTTATGATACATGTATAGGGTGTACTCAATGTGTACGAGCTTGTCCCACAGATGTATTGGAAATGATACCTTGGGACGGATGCAAAGCTAAGCAAATTGCTTCTGCTCCAAGAACGGAGGACTGTGTAGGTTGTAAGAGATGTGAATCCGCTTGTCCAACGGATTTCTTGAGTGTCCGGGTTTATTTATGGCATGAGACAACTCGCAGCATGGGTCTAGCTTATTGATACGTTTCATACAATTCCACTTGAATCCGTTTGATTCCTTTTTACCGACAAAAACCCGCACTCGAGAAAATTGATTTTCTCGAGTGCGGGTTTTTCTGGTCAAAGTCTATCTTGTCTTTATCACGAGTTATTTTCCTTGGTTAACAATAATTGTCGTTTTTCCAATATCCGCGGGTTTATCAATTTTCTTTCTCCCTCATAGAGGAAATAGGGCGGTTCGGTGGTATACTATTTGTATCTCCATGTTAGAACTCCTTCTAACAACCTATGCATTCTGTTATCATTTTCAATTGGACGATCCATTAATCCAATTGAAGGAGGATTATAAATGGATAAATATTTTTGATTTTCACTGGAGACTAGGAATCGATGGACTTTCCATAGGACCCATTTTACTGACGGGATTCATCACTACTTTAGCTACTTTAGCGGCCCGGCCAGTTACTCGAGATTCGCGATTGTTCTATTTCCTAATGTTAGGAATGTACAGCGGTCAAATAGGATTATTTTCTTCTCGAGACCTTTTACTTTTTTTCATCATGTGGGAGTTGGAATTAATTCCTGTTTACCTACTTTTATCCATGTGGGGGGGTAAGAAACGTCTGTACTCAGCTACAAAGTTTATTTTGTACACTGCAGGGGGTTCAATTTTTCTCTTAATGGGAGTTCTAGGTATGGGTTTATATGGTTCCAATGAACCAACATTAAATTTTGAAACATCAGCTAATCAATCATATCCCTTGGAATTGGAAATAATATTCTATTTTGGTTTCTTTATTGCTTATGCTGTCAAATCGCCGATTCTACCCTTACATACATGGTTACCAGATACCCATGGAGAAGCACATTACAGTACATGTATGCTTCTAGCCGGAATCTTATTAAAAATGGGAGCATATGGATTAATTCGGATCAATATGGAATTATTACCCCATGCCCATTCTATATTTTCTCCTTGGTTGATAATAGTAGGAACGATTCAAATAATCTATGCAGCTTCAACTTCTCCAGGTCAACGCAATTTAAAAAAGAGAACAGCCTATTCCTCGGTATCTCATATGGGTTTCACAATTATAGGAATTGGTTCCATAACCGATATGGGTCTCAATGGAGCTATTTTACAAATAATTTCTCATGGATTTATTGGTGCTGCACTTTTTTTCTTGGCAGGAACGACGTACGATAGAATACGTCTTGTTTATCTCGACGAAATGGGAGGAATAGCCATCCCAATGCCAAAAATATTTACCATGTTCAGTAGCTTCTCGATGGCTTCTCTTGCGTTGCCAGGAATGAGTGGTTTTGTTGCAGAATTGGTAGTCTTTTTTGGAATAATTACTAGTCCGAAATATCTTTTAATGCCAAAAGTACTAATTACTTTTGTAATGGCAATTGGAATGATATTAACTCCTATTTATTCATTATCTATGTCACGTCAGATATTCTATGGATACAAGCTGTTTCATGTTCCAAATTCTTCTTTTTTGGATTCTGGACCACGCGAACTATTTGTTTCGATCTGTATCTTTCTACCCGTAATAGGTATCGGTATTTATCCCGATTTCCTTCTCTCACTATCAGTTGACAAGGCAGAAACTATTCTATCTAATTACTTTTATAAATAGTTTTCATCAATAAGACGTCAAATAATCCTGTGATTTAAAAGATCGTTCACTGAAAAAACAAAAGAAAAAATGAAGTGAATCGGAATTGGAATCAGATACATCTCGAGTTTTTGAGAACCATTTACATTTTAAATCACTACTAAATGGTCCTCAAAAACTCGCACAAACTTTCGTTATATGGATTGATATTTCTATGTATTTAGTCCATTTCTTCAATTAGATGTTAATGCGAATGAACCATAACTATGTAGTCCTATTCCTAATAGATTGACCCCAAAATAGCATATCCAAATTATAAGAAATCCCGCAGAAGCCACAATTGCCGAATTCGCGCCTTGCAAATTCCGATTTGTTCTAATATGTAAATAAATCGCGAATATGGTCCAAGTAATAAACGCCCAAGTTTCCTTGGGGTCCCAATTCCAATAAGACCCCCATGCCTCATTAGCCCATACCGCTCCCGAAAGAATGCCTATAGTTAAAAAGGTAAACCCTAGACTAATGACACGATAACTCCAACGATCCAATCGCTGAGTCAATTGATACCTGTGATAATTTCTAAATGAAAGAAAAGAAGTGCTTTGTAAAAGACTTCTTTTTTCATTCAAGTAGTGGATCTCCCCAAAGTAAAATGACCCAATTAAGAAATTATTGCTTTTGCCGACAATGCCTATGTTTTTTCGAAATGTAATGAATAAAAGAGCTACTGATAATAACGATCCGCATAAAAGAGCTGCATAGCTCAATACCATCATACTTACGTGCATCATTAACCACTGGGATTGTAGGGCGGGGACTAATATTGCAGATTGATGTATTTGAGTTGAAAGACCCGAAGTCGCAAAGCCTTGGGTAAAAATAGCGCTTGGCGCGATTATTGTGCTTAAATCATTTTTCTTTTTGTGGTTCCCTATTTTAGGAACCATATGAATAATAGAAAAACTCCATGAAAGGAACATTAATGATTCATATAAATCACTTAACGGAAAATGTCTCGAATAAATCCAACGAGTAACTAATAATCCTGTTATACAGAAGAAGGTGGCTATCATGCCTTTTTCTGACGAATCATATAGTCCTACAATTTCATGGACTAAGAAAGTCATCAAATGAATCGTAATAACAATTGAAATGATCGAAAAAGAGATATGAGTTAATATATGTTCTAGGGTCGTAAATATCATAAAAAATCATTAAAATTAATAAAAAAGGGTCCCCAATTACAAAATTGTAGTTCCAAATTCAATTTAATATAGGATTTATAGTGCCCCCTTTTAGAGATGCCGCCACTCGGATTCGAACCGAGATGCTTTAGCACTGCTTCCTAAGAGCAGCGTGTCTACCGATTTCACCATAGCGGCTTGATTGAAGTCATCATAGTCCATATGATGTTCAATCGTCAAGATTGAAGGATTCAATGCAATATGTTTTAGGAAACGTTAGAATCGACGAATAAAGACTTGTTCAAATGAACATTTGAACGTTCAATAATATTATTGCGATGTGCTGTCATTTTTAACAACGGGTTTTCGCGTAGTATAAGTTCTCTCGGAACAGTTGGAAATAGAGGGTTATGTCCTCAGTTGAGGTCTAGAACTAAGAAATTACCCCTTATCCTTTTTGATAATTCATTTTTCAATGAACATAAATAGGCTTTTTTTTTATGTATCACAATTGGATAACTACATCCAAGGGCTTTCTGGAAATATTTATTTAGTTTGGTATTCAAACTGTATTAATGGTTGGGATCCTGATTTGATTGTATACACAATTCGTCGTGTAAAGATTTACCAAACCGATTAGGTATTGGGCTGCATATAAAATAAAAGAGTTTCAATCTCTATCAGAATTTTATCATATGGTATGTACTTTACTTAGAATTTAAATAAAGAAAGAAAATCCATATCCAAAATAGATCCTACGTTTGGACCCTAGAATTGATCAATCTATATATCCGAATCTATTTTGGATTGCGGAAGATTGACTTCTTCTTCGTACATAAATATCGATCTAAAGGGGATCCGGAAAGTTACAAAGCACAAAGTCTTAAAATATTTTAATCCATTACTTTCATAGTTTCAAGGATTCATTAATTTTTAATTTTTACTACAGATTTTAGACCCGCCTACGGAAAAAAAATTTTCATAAAGGGAGCGTCGTTCATACTTGTTTCAAATTTTCCAAAAATATTAATGACGTATAACTATTCGGGATACATAAGAAAATTCACCTTTCACAATAAAATTCAAAAAAAAAAATTGATTGTGAAAAGTGAATTGATGGGGAAAATAACAATCCCCATCTCTCCTATTAAAGGACTTTAATGATTAATGAAAAGTCAAATCTTTTATTTGATTTTTTTTTTGAAAAAAAAACCAAAATCAAAAATAAAAGGGTTGAACATACAATACACACATACAAATAAAACCGAATCTCTATTAGAGGATTCTAATCGACGATTGACGATTCAAAAAATAAAAATGGAAAATTATTTTTCAAATTCAGTTTTCGATTTCGGATAAAAAAAACTTTTGGCATACCCGGTGGAAATAGATTTTGCTAAAGATAAAGCTTTTACTGCCGCCCTATATCCCTTTTTCTTCCAAAAATTTCTACGAATACGCTTTTTTGACATAGAAGTACGTTTCTTTGGAACCGACATTTCAATTTTGAACTTTTATAGTTGGATGTGAAAGACATATATATATATTTTTTTTTTTTGAATGAATCACCATTCATTATCTATATTCATTCCATAATGAAAACTTCATTCTACAATGACATATAAACCTTCTACAATGACATATAAAAAAGTGGATACACGTTTACAATCTATAGTACAGCAGTACAACAGGAATAAAGAAAAATAATATAGAAGAAAGCCGAGAGAAAGGAATGATGTTTTTTTCTTAAATTAAATTAAAATAAAAACAATTTGTTCCGCGTCATATATATGTTGTATTATTGTTATATTTTACTTTGCATATACATGCAATGTAATACATGGGAAAGAATAATTCATACTAAATGAATATTCAATCGATGTAATCCTTACATAATCGAAAATTTCTTATCTCTTATTTACTTTTTTCATACTTTTCTAATAATTAGAATTACTTATATCCTTATACTTATATTTTTACTTTTACTTATGCCTATGTTTATATCTGGTCATATATGTATTTATGTATACTTATTTTGTAGATATTCACATATCTGAGTCTAATTATTCAGATATTTAATTATTCAGATTATCTAATATTCAGATTATCTAATTATTCAGATATCTAAGTCTAATATCTAATATCTAATATAAAACTAATATCTAATATAAAATGCAATATAATTTATATATTATAACTATAACGAAAAAATACATATATTATATATAATATATAATATGAAAATATTCTTATGATATGAAAAATATATAATGTATAATTATTAAAATATATAATCATATATATTATTATATATTATTATTATAATATATATAATATAATAAGTATTAATATTTTTATTTTAAATTATTATTATAATATATATAATATAATAAGTATATAATATAATAAGTATTAATATTTTAAATTTTAAATATAAATTCTATATTTCATAATATATCATATAAATATATATTATATGTGTTTTTTTGAATTCTTTTATCTTAATTTATTTGATTATTACTTTTTCCGAAAATGGGGAATCGGAAACAATTAATAAGAAAGAGTTAAAAAGTTTTATTTTCTTATCTTATGGAACATACATATCAATATGCATGGATCATACCTTTCGTTCCACTTCCAGTTACTATATCAATCGGGTTGGGTCTTCTCCTTATTCCGACTGCAGCAAAAAACGCTCGTCGTATGTGGACTTTTCCTAGTGTTTCGTTGTTAAGCGTAGTTATGGTTTTTTCGGCCCATCTTTCTATTTACCAAATAAATGGCAGTTATGTCTATCAGTATCTATGTTCTTGGACCATCAATAATGATTTTTCTTTCGAGTTCGGCCACTTGATCGATCCGCTTAGTTCTATTATGTCAATACTAATTACTACTGTTGGAATTGCGGTTCTTTTTTATAGTGACAATTATATGTCTCATGACCAAGGGTATTTGAGATTTTTTACTTCTATGAGTTTTTTCACTATTTCCATGTTGGGATTAGTAACTAGTACCAATTTAGTACAAATTTATATTTTTTGGGAATTGGTGGGAATGTGTTCGTACCTATTAATAGGTTTTTGGTTTACACGACCAATTGCTGCAAATGCTTGTCAAAAAGCGTTTGTAACGAATCGTGTAGGGGATTTTGGTTTATTATTAGGAATCTTAGGTTTTTATTGGATAACGGGCAGTTTTGAATTTCGGGAATTGTTCGAAATCTTGAACAATTTGATCCCTAATAATGGGGTGAATTATTTATTTGCTACTCTGTGTGCCTTCCTATTATTCGTTGGTGCAATTGCGAAATCTGCACAGTTTCCCCTTCATGTATGGTTGCCTGATGCCATGGAGGGGCCTACTCCTATTTCGGCTCTTATACACGCTGCCACTATGGTAGCAGCGGGAATTTTTCTCGTTGCTCGGCTTTTTCCTCTTTTCAGAGTCATACCTCACATAATGTGGCTCATTTCTTTAGTAGGTATAATAACGGTACTATTGGGGGCTACTTTGTCTCTTGCTCAAAGAGACATTAAAAGGGGTCTAGCCTATTCTACAATGTCTCAATTGGGTTATATTATGTTAGCTCCAGGTATAGGTTCTTTTCGAGCTGCTTTATTCCATTTGATAACTCATGCCTATTCGAAAGCATTATTGTTTTTAGGATCCGGATCTGTTATTCATTCAATGGAATCCATTGTTGGTTATTCTCCAGATAAAAGTCAGAACATGGTTCTTATGGGTGGTTTAACGAAATATGTCCCAATTACAAAAACTACTTTTTACGTAGGTACACTTTCTCTTTGTGGTATTCCACCTCTTGCTTGTTTTTGGTCTAAAGACGAAATCCTTAATGATAGTTGGTTGTATTCACCTATGTTCGCGATAATAGCTTGTTCGGCAGTAGGATTAACTGCATTTTATATGTTTCGGATTTATTTACTTACCTTTGAGGGACATTTACGCGTTCAGTTTCAGAACTATAGCGGCACTAAAAACAGTTCCTTATATTCAATACCTATATGGGGGAATGAGGGGATGGGGCTAAGTAACAAAAATTTACCTTTCTTAGTAATTAATGATAATAATAATAAAGAAAAGCTTTCTTTTTTTTCCAATAAGGTCTATCAAATGGATGGGAATGTACGAAACCCGGTGCGATTTTTTAGTATTTACTCTGGCAATAAAGACACTTCCATATACCCCCACGAGTCAGATAATACAATGCTATTGCCCCTACTTATATTGTTCCTATTCACTTTGTTCGTAGGGTCCATAGGAATTCCTTTTGAAAGATTAGGAACGGGTTTTGATATATTATCGAAATGGTTAATCCCACAGATAACTTTTTTACAAAAAGAATTGAACTTTTCTGTGGATTGGTATGAATTTCTAAAAAATTCAATTTTTTCAGTTAGTATAGCTTGTTTCGGAATATTCATAGCATCTCTTTTCTATGGACCCGTTTATTCATCTTTTCAAAATCTAGACTTAATTAATTCATTTGTGAAAATGAGTTCTAAGAGAATTTTATCGGACCGAATAAAATATGGAATATACAGTTGGTCATACAATCGTGGTTACATAGATATTTTTTATGCAACATTCTTAATTAAGGGTATAAGAAGGTTAGCCTTACTAACTAATTTTTTTGATAAACGTATAATTGACGGAATTACAAATAATGTCGGCGTTACAACTTTCTTTGCAGGAGAAGGTATTAGGTATGTAGGGGGTGGACGCATTTCTTCTTATCTTTTCATATTTTTATCTTGTGTATTGGGTTTTTTCTTTTTTCTTTATTATTTAAATTATTTTTAATAAATTATTTAAATAAATTTTATTAAAATATATATATTTTATTATAAAAATAAAACTATTTGTAAAGCTATTTGAATTTATTATTATATTTTGCCAAAAGTTTTTTTTATCCGAAATCGAAAACTGAATTTGAAAAATAATTTTCCATTTTTATTTTTTGAATCGTCAATCGTCGATTAGAATCCTCTAATAGAGATTCGGTTTTATTTGTATGTGTGTATTGTATGTTCAACCCTTTTATTTTTGATTTTGGTTTTTTTTTCAAAAAAAAAATCAAATAAAAGATTTGACTTTTCATTAATCATTAAAGTCCTTTAATAGGAGAGATGGGGATTGTTATTTTCCCCATCAATTCACTTTTCACAATCAATTTTTTTTTTTGAATTTTATTGTGAAAGGTGAATTTTCTTATGTATCCCGAATAGTTATACGTCATTAATATTTTTGGAAAATTTGAAACAAGTATGAACGACGCTCCCTTTATGAAAATTTTTTTTCCGTAGGCGGGTCTAAAATCTGTAGTAAAAATTAAAAATTAATGAATCCTTGAAACTATGAAAGTAATGGATTAAAATATTTTAAGACTTTGTGCTTTGTAACTTTCCGGATCCCCTTTAGATCGATATTTATGTACGAAGAAGAAGTCAATCTTCCGCAATCCAAAATAGATTCGGATATATAGATTGATCAATTCTAGGGTCCAAACGTAGGATCTATTTTGGATATGGATTTTCTTTCTTTATTTAAATTCTAAGTAAAGTACATACCATATGATAAAATTCTGATAGAGATTGAAACTCTTTTATTTTATATGCAGCCCAATACCTAATCGGTTTGGTAAATCTTTACACGACGAATTGTGTATACAATCAAATCAGGATCCCAACCATTAATACAGTTTGAATACCAAACTAAATAAATATTTCCAGAAAGCCCTTGGATGTAGTTATCCAATTGTGATACATAAAAAAAAAGCCTATTTATGTTCATTGAAAAATGAATTATCAAAAAGGATAAGGGGTAATTTCTTAGTTCTAGACCTCAACTGAGGACATAACCCTCTATTTCCAACTGTTCCGAGAGAACTTATACTACGCGAAAACCCGTTGTTAAAAATGACAGCACATCGCAATAATATTATTGAACGTTCAAATGTTCATTTGAACAAGTCTTTATTCGTCGATTCTAACGTTTCCTAAAACATATTGCATTGAATCCTTCAATCTTGACGATTGAACATCATATGGACTATGATGACTTCAATCAAGCCGCTATGGTGAAATCGGTAGACACGCTGCTCTTAGGAAGCAGTGCTAAAGCATCTCGGTTCGAATCCGAGTGGCGGCATCTCTAAAAGGGGGCACTATAAATCCTATATTAAATTGAATTTGGAACTACAATTTTGTAATTGGGGACCCTTTTTTATTAATTTTAATGATTTTTTATGATATTTACGACCCTAGAACATATATTAACTCATATCTCTTTTTCGATCATTTCAATTGTTATTACGATTCATTTGATGACTTTCTTAGTCCATGAAATTGTAGGACTATATGATTCGTCAGAAAAAGGCATGATAGCCACCTTCTTCTGTATAACAGGATTATTAGTTACTCGTTGGATTTATTCGAGACATTTTCCGTTAAGTGATTTATATGAATCATTAATGTTCCTTTCATGGAGTTTTTCTATTATTCATATGGTTCCTAAAATAGGGAACCACAAAAAGAAAAATGATTTAAGCACAATAATCGCGCCAAGCGCTATTTTTACCCAAGGCTTTGCGACTTCGGGTCTTTCAACTCAAATACATCAATCTGCAATATTAGTCCCCGCCCTACAATCCCAGTGGTTAATGATGCACGTAAGTATGATGGTATTGAGCTATGCAGCTCTTTTATGCGGATCGTTATTATCAGTAGCTCTTTTATTCATTACATTTCGAAAAAACATAGGCATTGTCGGCAAAAGCAATAATTTCTTAATTGGGTCATTTTACTTTGGGGAGATCCACTACTTGAATGAAAAAAGAAGTCTTTTACAAAGCACTTCTTTTCTTTCATTTAGAAATTATCACAGGTATCAATTGACTCAGCGATTGGATCGTTGGAGTTATCGTGTCATTAGTCTAGGGTTTACCTTTTTAACTATAGGCATTCTTTCGGGAGCGGTATGGGCTAATGAGGCATGGGGGTCTTATTGGAATTGGGACCCCAAGGAAACTTGGGCGTTTATTACTTGGACCATATTCGCGATTTATTTACATATTAGAACAAATCGGAATTTGCAAGGCGCGAATTCGGCAATTGTGGCTTCTGCGGGATTTCTTATAATTTGGATATGCTATTTTGGGGTCAATCTATTAGGAATAGGACTACATAGTTATGGTTCATTCGCATTAACATCTAATTGAAGAAATGGACTAAATACATAGAAATATCAATCCATATAACGAAAGTTTGTGCGAGTTTTTGAGGACCATTTAGTAGTGATTTAAAATGTAAATGGTTCTCAAAAACTCGAGATGTATCTGATTCCAATTCCGATTCACTTCATTTTTTCTTTTGTTTTTTCAGTGAACGATCTTTTAAATCACAGGATTATTTGACGTCTTATTGATGAAAACTATTTATAAAAGTAATTAGATAGAATAGTTTCTGCCTTGTCAACTGATAGTGAGAGAAGGAAATCGGGATAAATACCGATACCTATTACGGGTAGAAAGATACAGATCGAAACAAATAGTTCGCGTGGTCCAGAATCCAAAAAAGAAGAATTTGGAACATGAAACAGCTTGTATCCATAGAATATCTGACGTGACATAGATAATGAATAAATAGGAGTTAATATCATTCCAATTGCCATTACAAAAGTAATTAGTACTTTTGGCATTAAAAGATATTTCGGACTAGTAATTATTCCAAAAAAGACTACCAATTCTGCAACAAAACCACTCATTCCTGGCAACGCAAGAGAAGCCATCGAGAAGCTACTGAACATGGTAAATATTTTTGGCATTGGGATGGCTATTCCTCCCATTTCGTCGAGATAAACAAGACGTATTCTATCGTACGTCGTTCCTGCCAAGAAAAAAAGTGCAGCACCAATAAATCCATGAGAAATTATTTGTAAAATAGCTCCATTGAGACCCATATCGGTTATGGAACCAATTCCTATAATTGTGAAACCCATATGAGATACCGAGGAATAGGCTGTTCTCTTTTTTAAATTGCGTTGACCTGGAGAAGTTGAAGCTGCATAGATTATTTGAATCGTTCCTACTATTATCAACCAAGGAGAAAATATAGAATGGGCATGGGGTAATAATTCCATATTGATCCGAATTAATCCATATGCTCCCATTTTTAATAAGATTCCGGCTAGAAGCATACATGTACTGTAATGTGCTTCTCCATGGGTATCTGGTAACCATGTATGTAAGGGTAGAATCGGCGATTTGACAGCATAAGCAATAAAGAAACCAAAATAGAATATTATTTCCAATTCCAAGGGATATGATTGATTAGCTGATGTTTCAAAATTTAATGTTGGTTCATTGGAACCATATAAACCCATACCTAGAACTCCCATTAAGAGAAAAATTGAACCCCCTGCAGTGTACAAAATAAACTTTGTAGCTGAGTACAGACGTTTCTTACCCCCCCACATGGATAAAAGTAGGTAAACAGGAATTAATTCCAACTCCCACATGATGAAAAAAAGTAAAAGGTCTCGAGAAGAAAATAATCCTATTTGACCGCTGTACATTCCTAACATTAGGAAATAGAACAATCGCGAATCTCGAGTAACTGGCCGGGCCGCTAAAGTAGCTAAAGTAGTGATGAATCCCGTCAGTAAAATGGGTCCTATGGAAAGTCCATCGATTCCTAGTCTCCAGTGAAAATCAAAAATATTTATCCATTTATAATCCTCCTTCAATTGGATTAATGGATCGTCCAATTGAAAATGATAACAGAATGCATAGGTTGTTAGAAGGAGTTCTAACATGGAGATACAAATAGTATACCACCGAACCGCCCTATTTCCTCTATGAGGGAGAAAGAAAATTGATAAACCCGCGGATATTGGAAAAACGACAATTATTGTTAACCAAGGAAAATAACTCGTGATAAAGACAAGATAGACTTTGACCAGAAAAACCCGCACTCGAGAAAATCAATTTTCTCGAGTGCGGGTTTTTGTCGGTAAAAAGGAATCAAACGGATTCAAGTGGAATTGTATGAAACGTATCAATAAGCTAGACCCATGCTGCGAGTTGTCTCATGCCATAAATAAACCCGGACACTCAAGAAATCCGTTGGACAAGCGGATTCACATCTCTTACAACCTACACAGTCCTCCGTTCTTGGAGCAGAAGCAATTTGCTTAGCTTTGCATCCGTCCCAAGGTATCATTTCCAATACATCTGTGGGACAAGCTCGTACACATTGAGTACACCCTATACATGTATCATAAATCTTTACTGAATGTGACATTGGATTTATCCATTTTTTGAACGTTATCAATTTTCGATCTGGTCAAATCAGTAGTATACTGAATCATATATTACAAACACCAGACGAATCAGTGGTTTACCAGAATTTTTTTGATAAGCAATCTACTTCTGGATCTGTTCATGAAAGAGAGCCAAGCCAAGATATCTTGATATCTTACGTTTCAGCAAACATGGTCATACGAGTTATCCATAACACACTAATTTGAATTGGTAAATATTCTATCTGTCTTTATTTATATCATAACGACTATTTATTCAACAAATTCGATTGATTGATACGAGTTGATTTTCTGTTACGATAGGTCGACGAAACAATAGCTGGTCCAATAGCTGCTTCAGCGGCTGCAATAGCTATAATAAAGATCGAGAAAATGTCTCCTTTTAATTGACGACTATCAAATAAATTCGAAAATGTTACTAGATTTATATTAACCGCATTCAGTATAAGCTCAAGACACATAAGTGCTCTAACCATGTTTCGGCTTGTGATCAATCCATAAATACCGATAGAAAATAAATAGGCACTCAAAATAAGTACATGCTCAGTCATCATTGACCAACTCCTCATCAATCGAGATTGATTTCAATATGAACAAGAGTAAAATTTCACCGATTTGATTGACTAGAATCTAACAAGTACGAAACAAAGGAAGGTATCAGTAATAGATCGAACTAAAACTCAAACCCCTTCAATTTTATAGATAACAGTAAAATAGAACTGAAGGAAAATTTATGTAATCATAACACAGAACAAAATAAGGCCTTATTTTTGATTTTTGATTTCTAATTCTAAGTATTTATTACTGACGAGCCATAGCAATTGCGCCTATCAAGGCAACTAAAAGAATTATAGAAATGAGTTCAAAGGGAAGATAAAAATCTGTTGATAAATGAATTCCAATTTGTTGAACGCTACTTGTCAGGTCCTGCTCTATAATCTGGTTTGATCTTGTAGTCCAAATAATCCCGTACCATGACGTATTTGAAATAGTAGTAATTAGTGAAAAAAGAATACTTGTACAAACCAGTAAAGTGACTCCATCTCCAACTGTCAAAAGATATAAATCCTTGTAATATTCTGAACCATTCATGAACATCACAGCAAATACGATTAAGACATTTATGGCTCCTACGTAAATAAGGAGCTGTGCAGCAGCTACAAAATAGGAGTTAGATGGAATATGGAATAAAGATATACAAACAAGAACCAATCCCAATGAAAAGGCAGAATAAATTGGATTGGTAAGTAATACCACTCCTAGGCCTCCTAATATAAGACCCGATCCCAGAAACACTAAAAGAATATCATGTATTGGTCCAGGTAAATCCATTATGTGTAAAATAAAAATAAGAGATAAATAAGTTGAAATATTTCATGACCTTACTGACTACTGACCGGGCCAGGAAAAAGGAGGTTACCCTATCTTTCTTTTTTTTGTAAAGGATACGTTCCTAATTGAATTGAATCCCAACGTGGTGTGGATTGATGTAGATACAGTTATTGGGCCAATCCTTCTTCTGTATCCGAAAGAGCAGTTGGAATTGTATATTTCGAAATCATTACGGATATATGAATCTATTCTAAATCCAAATCAAGCCGTGATTCTCAACAATCAACGGTTATGTTTTGTAGTTACTAACCAACCAAAAAGAAAGAAACTACGCTCCTTTAGATCAAAACTGAATCTTAGTAATCGTTCTTGAATCAAGGGGGTTATCCATGGCTATTTTTATTTGAGTCGAATTCATAATGGGTCGAATTGTGTAATCTCCAATTACTGACACTGGTAACCGACCCAAAGCAATTTGATTATAATTCAATTCGTGACGATCATAAGTAGAAAGTTCATATTCTTCAGTCATAGATAAACAGTTTGTTGGACAATACTCGACGCAGTTACCACAAAATATACAGATTCCAAAATCAATACTATAATGAAGCAGTCGTTTCTTTCTAATATCTGTTTCCAATCTCCAATCAACAACGGGTAGATCCACGGGACATACACGAACGCATACTTCACAAGCAATGCATTTATCAAATTCAAAGTGGATTCGACCGCGGAAACGTTCTGATACGATCGATTTTTCATAAGGATATTGAATAGTTACAGGTAAACGATTCGCGTGAGATAAGGTAATCATGAAACTTTGACCAATGTACCTCGCAGCTCGTATTGTTTGTTGACCGTAATTCATGAATCTAGTCACTATAGGGAACATATAGCGGATATCTATGAATAAATTGAGGTTTCTTTCTCTTGCTTGAGAGAGGTTATGAATTTCGAATATGTATTCTGTTACAGTGAAAGGAGTTGGGAAGAAGTTGTCAATAATAGATTACCTAGAGAAACGGGTAAAAGAAATTTCCATCCAAGATTTAATAGTTGGTCCATTCTCATCCTAGGTAAAGTCCATCTTGTTGTGATAGAAATGAACAGGAACAAATAAGCTTTAGCTAATGTAATAAGGATACCAATTGTTGTTCCAAAGACTCCACCCGTTTTATTTATTCCGAAAAGTTCAGGAATGAATATGTACGGAATATATGGATCCCACCCGCCCAAGTAAAGAACTGTTACAAATAATGAAGAAACTAGTAGATTTAGGTAAGAAGCAACATAAAATAAACCAGATTTGATACCTGAATATTCAGTTTGATAACCCGCTACTAATTCCTCTTCTGCTTCTGGTAAATCAAAGGGTAATCTCTCACATTCCGCTAGGGAAGAAATTAGAAAAACTAAAAACCCTATAGGTTGACGCCACAGATTCCATCCCCAAAACCCATATTTTGACTGTGCCTCAACTATATCAACTGTACTTGAACTGTTAGATAATCATAGTCGATGATAACATCACCGTTCCCATCGCTATTCCAGAACCGTACATGAAACCTCAGCTTCATACGGCTCCTCAACGGCCACAAATAAATCAAAAGACTGTTTTGGTTCCTTATGACTTTGGCATGTTTGTAGGGTGGGTAGAGTAAAGATGCATCGGAGAGTTCTGAATTCGACCAAAGAAATTCTGTCTGCTCTAATAACAAATAAAAAGCGCTTCTGAATTGATCTCATCCTTTATTTTCAAATTCTAATTGAATTTTGTTTAGTAATAGCTTAATCTTTCAATAAAATACTCGTACTCGTTGTATCAACAGACGACCCATATCTTTCGATTACGAAAAAGAATTAGACACTACATACACTAGTTCAGTGTATCATGATAGGAATTCCATCTGTATGAATATGGATGGGTTGGAGGAGATAAACAAAGACATCTTAGTATAGTATTCGGGGTTTCCTATTGTATTTTATTTCTTCCGTTCCTGTTCTTCTTTCTCAAAGAAAAAGAGGGGATTCTAAAAAGGAAAGGATTATTTCGTTCCCGATAGTCATTTCTTTAATCGGTGGATAAGAGCATACTCTGGATCAGAATCGTGAGGAAGTACTGCTTGATTGTTTCTACCAACTTAAAGTCCTCATTATGGTTCCTTTTATGGCAAAATATCCTTTTGGATACCTTACATTATCTCCATTATTAATCCTTTGTGTACCTTGGTGTTCCTAATCGTCCACTCATTTTTGATTGATCCCCAGTATGGTAATACATACAATACAATTGTAGAAACTCTATACAGTTGATCTTTTGCATCCGCTTCAAGTCGTGGTGACTAATCAACCAATCTTGGGATAAACAGTTTCCACTGCTTATGTTTGCTTTCACCTTACTCTCGTACATAGGGAATGAGAATCAATCTTTTGACTGCAAATTTATAAGCTGTTTTGTTTCACTCATATAACTATCTGGTTTAATTCATTAACCCGAATGATGAATAAAAAAAAAAAGAAAGATATCTATTCAATACATTCAACCCCTTTCCTAGAAAGAAAGGAAAGAGGTAAAGGTTCATGTTCGAACGAATCACACGTAGAGATATTGATAACACACATGGAGTTAACGGTATTTCATAACTAATGGATTGAGCAGCGGCTCGTAGACCACCCGAAAAGGAATATTTATTGTTCGATCCATATCCTGACATAAGAAGTCCAATAGGAGCAATACTTGAAATAGCGATCCATAAAAAAACACCTATACTGAGATCGGCTAGAACAAAACGATAGCCAAAGGGAATTGCTGAATAACTTAGTAGAATGGATATGACTGCTATAGATGGTCCGATACTGAATAACCGAACATCTCCTCTAGATGGTAGAAGATCTTCTTTGAAAAGTAGTTTGATCCCATCCGCCGGAGCTTGAAGAATTCCCAAAGGACCAGCATATTCAGGACCAATACGTTGTTGTATCCCTGCGGATATTTCTCTTTCTAACCACACAATCACGAGTACACCTATTGTGATTCCCACTATAGGAGTAAAAATAGGGACAAGCAACCATACGAGGCCATACACCTCTTTTAAGGATTCCGATCTGGAAAAAGAATTGATAGCTTGTATTTCTGTCGTATCAATTATCATTTCAACGATCAACTTCTCCCATAATGATATCTATACTACCTAGTATCGTCATGATATCAGCCAATTTCATTCTTTTAACTAGCTGAGGAAGAATTTGCAAATTGATGAAACCGGGTGGACGAATTTTCCATCTCCAGGGAAACCCACTATTATCTCCGATCAGAAAAATTCCCAATTCTCCTTTTGGGGCCTCGACTCTCACATAAAGTTCTTGTTTCGACAATTCAAAAGTGGGAGAAGGCTTTTTACTAATGAATCGATATTGAAAATCATTCCATTCGAAATCCCTTGCTTTATCAAAGCGCCGTACTTCTAAATTCTCATAGGGCCCGCCCGGAATTCCTTCCAGAGCCTGTTGAATAATTTTTATGGATTCCGCCATTTCACTGATTCGTACTAAATAACGAGCTAATGAGTCTCCTTCTTTTTGCCATTGGACTCCCCAATCGAATTCATCGTAACACTCATAACGATCAACCTTACGAAGATCCCATTGGATTCCGGAAGCTCGTAGCATTGGTCCTGATAAACCCCAATTTATGGCTTCTTCTCCACCAATAATGCCCACCCCTTCAACTCGTTCCAAAAAAATGGGATTCCGTGTAATAAGTTTTTGATATTCAACAACCCCTGTTAAAGAATAATCGCAGAAATCCAAACATTTATCTATCCAGCCATGAGGTAGATCAGCAGCTACTCCCCCGATACGGAAATAATTATGCATCATTCGCATACCTGTGGCAGCTTCGAATAGATCATATAGCAATTCCCTCTCTCTGAAAATATAGAAGAAAGGGGTCTGTGCACCGATATCTGCCATAAAAGGCCCAAGCCATAATAAATGAGAAGCTATACGACTCAACTCCAGCATAATGACTCTGATATAGCTGGCTCTTTTAGGTACTTGAATATTTCCCAATTGTTCTGGTGCATTTACCGTTATTGCCTCTGTGAACATAGTAGCTAAATAATCCCAACGTGTTACATAAGGTAGATACTGTATAATTGTTCGGTTTTCCGCAATTTTTTCCATCCCCCTATGTAAATAACCCAATACGGGTTCACAGTCAATAACATCTTCACCATCTAGAGTAACGATGAGTCGAAGAACACCATGCATTGATGGGTGGTGCGGACCCATATTGACTATCATGAAGTCTTTTCTTGTTTCCGGTACAGTCATATGTTTTCTTCCCCTGATTCATTATTTCATGAATTGCTGGAAACGAGGTTCATCAAAATTCAAGATCCAATAAACCAAATAATTCAAACGAATCTTCTAATTAACGAATTTTTGGTTCCCGAATATCCAACTGACCAATTAATTCTTTATAACGTACTCTATTTTTCTTTGACAAATAAGCCAGTAGTCGTTGACGTTTTCCAAGAATTTTCCGCAGACCTCTCTGAGATGAATAGTCTCTTCTGTGCAATTCCAAATGGGAAGTAAGTCTCCGTATCTTATTGGTGAAACTGAATATTTGAAATTCAACAGATCCTTTGTTTTTTTCTTCTTGCGGAATAACCGAGATTAATGAGTTTTTTATCATAAAAATTTCTTTCTCTTTTTTCTTTCTTTTCTGATATTACTGATCAGAAATAATAATAATGCCGCTCGTTTAGGTCTGGTACGCACAATAAAATAATCTGGATTTAGTCATAGACTACTTTTGTCTATCGAATCCAATGTAGAAATACAATTTTGAATTGGATTCGATAGAAAGAAATGGTATATTTCTATGCTCACAAGCTCACAAAAGGTAATGATTTGGACTTAAGAAAATTCTTCCGATTCATTCCTAGATCCAATTGCTATGATACATCATTGAATCAGTATCGTGTATCAGAATGTAACATAACCTGTGTACATATGTATGCCTTTATCTGCTGGATATGACACGTAATATAGATATATAGCAAACGTACCATCAACTAATTCTGAATCGTGGATACATATGTATCCTTGACATACTGAAACGACTTCCATTATCGATATCAAACCAGTAGCGATTCATACAAGCTAAATCTTCTAATCGATAATTGGGCCAAAGAAACAATTTGAATCGGATCAAATTTTTTCTATCCGTATCAATATGCTTGTCCTCATCCAAAAAATACACACAGTTCCTTGTGTTGGACTCGTCGACCAATACTGGATCGCTTTCCCCAGGTATCCAAATTACAGAATCAAGACAAACTCGAATTCTAAATTCTCTCCGACGTCTAGTAGATGGAATATTGTCAGGAACAAGCAACTCATATTTCTTTTCTCGGCATCTTTGATTAGTTTGGTGCTGATTCTTATGGACCAAGGAAATACTTATTGTTTGATACATAATGGATGGTCCATCCAATTTTCTAAACAAACGAATCGGATCGACAAAGATTATTCCTGCTTTTAGGCATTCTCGAGCAACTTGAAAACGACTCGTCGAATACTCCACCCTCCTCGCTAGAACCCAAAAAGCGTCATTTAGGCGTAGAGCGTATACAGCAAATTCGTCTGCTGAATCCACATTCATCCTAAGCATGAAACAAACTTCCCTGATACCCCATATATCTATTTGTGGAGTCAAGTATATTTGATAAAGCAAATGTTTTTTCAGGAATGATTTTATTCGTGCTCGAAGAATTTTACTCCTGAATCTGTATTGTTTTAGTTTTCTACTGTATTTTTTAACGAATTCTCTTATGTATTTTTTTTTCCTTTCTTTTTCCCTTTTTTTTTCCCTTTCTTTTTGTTTTTGCATTTCTTTTTGCCTTTCTTTTTTACTTTTACGAATAGACTCTTGTTGTTCTTTATGAATAGACTCTTGTTGTTCTTTATGAATAGACTCTTGTTGTTCTTCGTTAAGGACTTCATAATCGAAAACAATTGATTTTTTTGGTATGATCCACGGCTCATATGCATCATTATACCTAGTTTCAACATAAGGTTGCGCTAATTCTGGTAAGAACCAATAGACCTGAAAATCCATTTTCGTTTTCGTTTTTATTTTCTTTTTCGCTTTTTCCAACAATTTTTCCAATGGGGGTTCCGATGGGGTTTCCGCTAAGGGAAGCATTGTCGCTTTTTGACCCGCTTCTTCGGTCTGGGTCTTAATACTAGTAAAATTATGAATAATTTCCCACTCAAAATATTTTCTACCCCAAGTATCCCCATCCCCATTCATAATAGACCCTTCTTCTATTTCTTCTTCTTCTATTTCTATGAAATCTCTAATTTTTTTTTCTAGAAGATCACGATCACTAATATTTTCTTTTAGAAGATCACTAATTTTTTCTTGTAGAAAACTACTAAGATTTTCGTCTATAAAATCATTCATTTTTTTTTCTATAAAATCATTTATATATTTTTCTACAATACTTACATTTTCTCCTACATTTTCTCCTACATTTTCTCCTATAAGATGAGGATCATTAATTTTTTCTTTTAGTTTTTCATTTAGAAAACCACTAATATTTTCTCTTATAAAATCCCTCGTTTTTTTTTCTAGAAAATGATGAAAACATCGATAATCACTAAAAGATAGATTATCTCTAAGAGATGTATAATTCTTAACAGAAATAGATAAGTATGGCTCTTTCTCGTCCCCACAATGAATATATTTCTGTGATAAAAGATCATATCTGTAGTTTTTTTGTAATTTTGTTGGCGAATTCATTGCATAATTTTTTTGTTTCTCGCGATGAATGGGTCGGCCTTTTTTGTATGAATCTTTTTTTGATTTTTTATTTTGACTCGTACGACGTTTACTGACCTCATTTCGCCCTTTTTGCGATACTAACCTAGACCATCTAGTCTGAGAGAAATTGTATTGATAATGACCCTTTATTAACCAGTTTTTCCATTTATCAAAATTCGTAAGTCTTTTAGGACTTGATTTGGCACCCAATATTCCTAGTGTCCGCAAAAAGTCTTTTATTCTATCCTTAAAAGCCTTCAAAAAAGCCTTAAAAGAGATAGGACTTGATTTGACATCCAACATTTCTAGTGTCCGCAAATGGTCTTTTATTCTATCCCTAAGAAAAAGATGTGCTCCGCGATCTTGAAGTACAGACATCGAGCGATACTTATTAATATTAATCGCTTGTGTTTGCGATAAATTGTAAAATACATGCACTTGGGACAAGGAAGATAAATACCGAGAAGTCTGTGATTTCTCATTACTAATATTAGAATGCGATTTTTTGAAATCCGAAAAAAAGTCAATTGTGGCTTTTCTTTTTTTTTTTTCTTCAATTCTTTTTTTAATATTCTCAATGTATTTGATTATTTTTGATTCAAATAAAAGTTGTGCATGAATTCTGGAAATATTAATGGTACATAGAAAAATATCCATGTATATTCTTTCAATGAATAAATATTTTATGATAAGGCGCAATTTATGTTTTAATCGGGCACCTATTCCGCTTAATATCTCCCAAATAGATAGCCATATTTCCAATTTTTCAGCATCAAGACCCGTCTCACTAATATTTCCATCTGGAGTTGGAAGGAGGTCTAGTAGTTCTTCTTGCAATTTTTTTATTTCGCCCCCGATTCTCCTTCTCTTAATGTACATCTTCCTCATTTGAATTTGTGAATGAGATACTCTCTTTTTTTTTTCTCTATTTGGTGGATTTTTTTTTTCAAATTCTTTTATTTTATTTTTTCTAATAAATTGACTCGTTTTATCTTTTAAAATCCCTAGTATTGTCCGTAGAAATGGAAACCCTTTTATTAAAGCTCTTATTGGACTTCTTATTAGAACCGAAAAAGGTTTCTTTTTATCTTTTCTGATTCTTCTTTTGAGTTCTTTCCAAATGGGTGTAAAAAAACAAGGTATTTTTACAGAACGACCCAAAGGTCTTGTCACTGCCCCTCCCAACGCTGTTAAATAAAAAGAACGGTCGTATTTCAGTTTCCTTTTTTTTCTTTTATTTTCCCAATCTGCATTTCTTTTTTTCTCTTTCATTGGATCTCTATGACGGGATCGTAGCTCAGATCTGCGCCAAAGTTTCGGATAGAAAGGGAATAGGACCTTTATCTGAATACCTTTCATTAACCAGTCGTTCGGAAATTCTGTGTCTGATATTTCAGCGCCCGCATAAGTGCATTTGATATGCATTTCTCTCTCCCAATCCCTCCAATCCGCGGACCATTCGGGAGTTAGAAGGAATAACATACGGACGAGGTTTTTCGCTATTACCATTGAAGGCAATAGGATGTTTTTTCTAAAAAACGATTGGGCTAGTAAGGCGAGACCTCTTGATCCTTGCAGCGCCAGGACAACCTCCCAAGCTCCTGTTTGTATAATTTCTGCATACAGCTCTTGTACACGTTCTATGGCTTCTTCTGATGCTTCAATTTCACTTAATTTTGGAATTTCCTCCTCTTCTCTCGCTTCAATTTCCTCCTCTTTTCTCGAAAGATATCGCGTTTCTGTCGGTTCTTTATCTTTTTTTATCTTAGAATCCGAAGTTGAGACTTCGAATTTGGGACCTTTCCCCACCCAAAAACTAAAAACGTTTTTCGCTCTTTTGATATTGGAGATGATATTGGAGATGGTATTGGAAGAAGGAAAAAGCGTTCTTTCTGTTCTGTCCAAAAAAAGGGGAGACCGGACGCTTCTTTGATACGGACTAAAAATAGCTGCTTTACGTCTTTGAGCGAGCGCGGATCCCATGATTAGGTCCCTATAAACATCCGTTTCTTTTGTGTACTGTGGTATCGCCATCTCGTTGGCGAGTTGGTCTTCTGGGTCAGGATTAATATCGGTCCTAAGATTAGTATCGGGTTCCGGATCGTCATCGGTATAAACTACCACGCGGTCATATGTTCTTAAAAGAACCGGATAGTACTCTGTCGGGTCGTCCGCAAACACTATCTCCTCCTCTTGAAAATCGAGACCCAACTCGTTTGACCATCGAGGAACTTTTGTACTGATTGTTTTTTTCCCAATCTTCCTAGACTTCGCTAGAATTGCTTGACGCCGTTGATCAACAACTTCAGATATGATCGTATTCCTGACTATAACTCTATAAGCTAGTTCTTTATTTTTTGGATCAAAAAGTCCTGGGAAATCAACAATAAGGATACTGCAAATAATAGAACTTATCCAATTCTCTTTTGTGCGTGTGGAAATTCCCTCTTTTGGGCGTTTTCGACGATATGGTCCGCTCAAGAAAGGATCAAGTGCTTTAGGCAAGTAGTAGTTTTGATTATTCTCATCATCGCACTCGCACAATCTGGTCCTTTTTTCGAGCACATCCAAAACAAGGGCTCCCTTGCTTAGAGCTCTTATTCGATCTACTAATTCACGGCGCATCCCTCTCTTTTTTTGTTGGTTGATAGAAAGCCAATCAAAATAGAAATCCCATGGTCTTTCTCGTTTTCTTTCCCTAGGCCAATACTTGAGCTTTCTTTGCATCATTTTCCAAAAAGTTGACAAACTGGGTGGATATGTCAAAGATATTATTTGTTCTCCATAACCTAGACGTGTGCGAAAAAAATATTGTGACATTTCATCTATTACTGGTTTTTCAAAGTTATCATTTTTGATATATCGTAATGGACGATTCCATTGTTTATAGTCGAACAGAATGTTTACTATATGTCCTTCGAACCGGCGAGAAACGAAGTGCTTTTTACCTATTATCGCCCTTTGCCCTCGTATTTCCCTTTCCCTTTGCATTTGCTTTTGCCTTTTCTCCCATCTTTTCCTTTCTAAGCTTTCTGACACTCTCCTAGTCAAAGCAAGCGACGGTATTCTGCCTAAATAGAAGATATTGGTGATTAATAAGATAATAACAAAGAATTGATCTTTAGATCTTAAAAACAACCCTGACGCATAGTGCTTACAAAATAGAATGTACTTATTCGTACTAATCCCAATAGAATTCATTTTCCAAATCAAATTCATTTTCCGTATCCAAAATAATACCAATCCAACCCATTTCATGAAGAAAATGTGACCAATTAACCAACCAACAAAACTACTTGT